GGTCGTATGCTTGAAAGATAACCCAAAAAATCAAAGGAATGCTTGGATAATTGGTTTATATGGATTCTTCCTGGTTGAGACCATACATAAAAATGACATTGCCAAAAATGGACAAGATAATATTTCCACTTATTCATCAGAAGAGGAGTATCTTTTGATGCCAGAATCGATTTTCCTTGATATCTAACATACTGTATAAAAGGATCCTTGAAGAACCATAAGGTGGCCGGAAAATCGTTAGCAAAGACTTCTTCGACAGGATATTTTATTTTTTCATAAAAACGTATTCGCTCAAAAAGAATCCCAGAAGAGGTTAATCGTAAATGATTAGATTGGTTACGGAGAAAAAGTAAAATGGATTCGTATTCACATACATAAGAATTATATAGGAGCAAGAATAATCTTTGATTACTTTTTGCAAAAATGGATTTTTTTGGAGTAATAAGAGTATTCCAATTATAATACTCGTGAAGAAAGAGCCGTAATAAATGCAAAGAAGAGGGATCTTTCACGCAGTAGCGAAGGGTTTGAACCAAGATTTCCAGATGAGTGGGGTAGGGTATTAGTACATCTGATGCATAATTTAAATGTGGAAATTTGTCCTCGAAAAAAGGAAATATTGAATGAATTGATCGTAAATTATAAGATTTTACGGTTTCTGTCTCCTTTAAGGAAGATACTAATCGTAGGGAAAACGGAATTTCCACAATGACTGCAAATCCCTCCGATATCATTTGAGAATACAAATTTTTGTTGTACCCAAAAAATTTATTTTGATTCGAATCATTAACGGAAATAATAAAATGATTCTGTTGATACATTCGACTAATTAAACGTTTTATAATTAGTAAACTAGATTTCTTGTCATAACCTACATTATCCAACAAAACGGATCTATTTAAACCACGATCATGAGCAAGTGCATAAATATACTCCCGAAAGATAAGTGGGTATAGGAAGTCATGTTGCTGAGATCTATATAATTCTAAATATCCTTGAAATTCTTCCATTTAAAATTCAATTTGAATCAGAAAAGAAATAGGTGATTTATTGGGTTATCAAATGATACATAGTACGATACAGTCAAAACAAGGTATTTATATTGATAGTAAGAAAAAATTAGATACCTCGGAAACAAGTCAAACTCATCAACGGACTCTCCAGACCCTCCCTTTCCATATAATAGATTTATGTTCATTTATAGGATAACAAGATAGTTAGAAGCCCTTTATTTTATCAATCCAATCGCTCTTTTGATTTTGAAAAAAAAAAATCTCTTTATCAATATACTGCCTTCTTCTACACATTTATCTCTACCCCATAAAGGGGAATAGCTAATAGTTAGGACTCATAAGAAATTTCTAATCCACTCATCGGAAAAGCTTTTCCCGCATTAAGCACTAATATATTTTTAACGTCTAATTAGATGGGGTAATCATTCAAAAATGAAGAACAGAAGCTCGTTACTTTTTATTTCCCTAGAATTGGAACCTCTAGTAAGGCTCTACCCATTTATTCATTCGACCCCCCACAAAAATGCTTTTTTAAAAATTGAATTTAAACAATTGAAATAAGATTTTGGACCTATTCAGTAAGAATGAAATATTCTCAGAATTATCCTACGACATGCTGCTTTTTCCATTCATTCCTTTCAGGATCAGTCGTGGTCTTACAAACTCTACCGATGGTATGGACGAATCTGTTGCTTCATACAAATGTGTAAAAGATGCTAGCCGCACTTAAAAGCCGAGTACTCTACCGTTGAGTTAGCAACCCAAATAAACAAATTAGAATGTGTAGATACAATCAGAATCCCAATAAATAACGAAATTGAATGGGACAACACAGTCAAACCATTAAAAAAAAAAAAAAAAAACTCTAACTGAACATAATAAAAATGAACAAATCCGACGAAAATACAAAAAATTCTCAAATAAAAGATAAAATAAGGATAAAGTCAAATATTTTCAAATATTTATAGACCGCCTCTTGTCTCTCTTCTCTTATATTATCCATTAATTAGTATATATCGAGTTTAATTGATTAAAATCTTAATCAAAAAAGACTTCTTGTATGACAGAAAATATAAGAGCCTATTATTTGAATGAAATAAAATCTATGGAACAGGGATAAATAGATCCATTTATCCACGATCGGATTATATTTATTTGATACACTGTTGTCAATATGAATATTGAGAAAAGCATACGTATACAAAAGAGAAAACAAATTCTAAATCGAACTAACAATTCCGATTTCAATCAATTAAAATTAATCAAATTCAAATTATTTCAATTGAAATATAAAAAAAACGAAGGACTTGTGTTGGATTGGCACTATATATAATATAGGTGGAAGACTAAATTAAGGAAGACGGGGGAGAAGTAGAAAAAAATGAGGTTTATTCAATAACTAAAATAAGCAGATTTAGTCCTTTGTTTTTTTTGTTCATAGAGTTCCAACGAAAACGGGGGTAATGTCAAATTTTTATGTCTCTAGACCCCATTACTTCTACGTCATTTCTTATTTATTCACTTGATCTTTTTTTCTATCTATTTTATTTCCATTTTAAATTATTGGATCAATTGTTATATCAATAAAATAGAAATCCATTTTTTTGTCGTTATAAATAAAGGACACCATTCTATAGTAACAATACTAAAAGGGTTATACAAAGCTATATATAAGTCATCCACACCTTCTTTTTTTCTATTTTATTTTATCAATTGAATTTTGTTTGTTGATTAAGGCGAAGTTCCGTAAAAACCCCCGCCTTTTTTGAAATATCATGAACAGTTCCTGTAGGTTGAGCGCCTTTTTCAAGGAAGTATAGAATAGCAGGAACATTTAAATAGATTTGATTCTTTATCGGATCATAAAAACCCACTTTCCGAAGATCTCTTCCCTCTCGTCGGGATCGAACATCAATTGCAACGATTCGATAAATGGCTCATTGGGATAGATGAAGAATACCCCCCCTAGAAACGTATAAGAAGTTTTCCCCTCGTACGGCTCGAGAAAATTCGAAATTATGTCTATGTATAGAATTACAATATCAAATATATCCATAAAATCATCAAATTAATTAGACTATTGATTTTAGTACTTTTTTTCTTATTCTTTCTTACCCAACAAAAAAGAAAATTAGTCGTATTTGCACCCTCATAACTCAAGTTGGATAACTCTGAAATAACTCAAAAGAGAAACCTTTTAGATATTTCATCTATTGAGCGGTCTCTAACCCTTTAATTGTCTGTCTTCTTTAGAATCCATTTTGATTCTTTTCTGATCTAGTTGTTAAGACAATTGAAAATGGTATTTCCTTGTTCCAGGATCTTTGCCTTGAATCATTGGGTTTAGACATTACTTCGGTGATCTTTAAATCCTTTCAAAACGGCAGCAACATACCATTTTTTGTGATTTCTTTCTGTCAAAGAATCATACGAATGTTTGATTCCTGCGTAATACACTTTCCTTTTGATTTGATCGAAAGAGTTTTACCAATTTCAACAAACTTTCCTTTTGAATTGGAAATTTTCTCGAATAGGACCCTTTAAGTTTATGTATCGAAAATATACTTACGAAGCTGTTCCAATTTATTGATTGATACTAACCCTAGATTCTTGCCCCTGAAAAAGAAATCAATACTTTCTACTCGAGCTCCATCCCATACTATATTATATCACACCCCCCCCCCCAAAAAAAAGAGAGTTACAGCGGAACAGAACAAATGATGTCGAGCCAAGAGCACTTTCATTCCTATATAACATATAAAAAAATGGTGGATGTAAGACTCCACAACGGATCATGTCCTTCAAGTCGCACGTTGCTTTCTACCACATCGTTTTAAACGAAGTTTTACCATAACATTCCTTCAGTTTGGAACCCATATGTAATTGATTCAATTATGGAATCATGAATAATCATTGGTTCGGATAGAGATTAATAGAATTTAATATTGGAAATTCTATAAAAATAATTTTTTTTTTTTTATATCATTCTAAATTTTAGAATATTTTTCGATTATTGTAAAAATCAAATTAGTTAACTAAATTATAACTAAATATAACACGAATAAATAAATATAATACGAAGAAACAAGTTATTTTGAATCTGTATCCATAATAGTGGTAGCATAAATTCAACAATTTCACACTTCTTCAAGTACCAAGAACTCATAGGAGTTCGTTACAAAGATTGAATTGATTGAAAAATCTCCTATCCGATATAATTATTTGCATTTTGCATAACATAAAGTTTTACAGCAAGGACCTTTCGTTTTTTATCATCAGTAAGAGAGAGAGAAATTCATATTGGATTAAACCATCTGTGATTAAAAAAAGATAGATAAAAAAACACTGATGTAAGGGAGAAATTTTATGTTGTTATTTTTTCATATTTATACTGTAAAATCGTTTGCGTGTTATTTGAACTCAATTAAATTTGTGAAAAAGATATGATTCCGCGGATTATGAAAAAAAAAAGAATAATCACATTCTATACCAATATTCTACTCTTAATACAGAAGGCTGTTCGAAAAGGCAATCTTTTATATATATTTTATTATGATATATTTTATATATCAAAAAAAAATTAGAAATATATTCTATTAATAAATAGATTATATTAATAGAATGTTAATATAATGATCACATTATATAATAATATATATATATAATAATATATATATATAATAATATATATAGACGGGGTATGCTCTGGGACGGAAGGATTCGAACCTCCGAGTAGCGGGACCAAAACCCGTTGCCTTACCACTTGGCCACGCCCCATTTATTTCTATTCGACACTAATAAACACTAATATTGGTACGGGTTATTCGTCAACTCCAGTCTAAATATCTATTATTTATAAAATGGATTACTAGAATTTTTATACATGTAGACTATACATGTAGACATAGAATTAAACTGAATTTATTGATCATTACATATAATTCAATTAAGATATTGTACGAAAGTATGATTTATTCTATTCTCTTTTGATTTGAGATATAGAAGGATTTTTGATTGGGTGAGTTCAAATCAAAGAAAGTTTTTTGGTCTATCTTATTTATTTTTATTCATTTTTTTTCTTCTATCAATAATACCCTATTTATAATAATAAAATATAATAATAAAAAACTCAATTAAATTTATTAATAACTCAATCAAAATAAATACAATTATCCCCAAAAACAAAATGTTTGTTATGCTTAATATTTTAAGTTTGATCTGTATCTACCTTAATTCTGCTCTTTATTCCAGTAGTTTTTTCGTCGCCAAATTGCCCGAAGCCTACGCTTTTTTGAATCCAATTGTAGATGTTATGCCAGTAATACCCCTGTTCTTTTTTCTCTTAGCCTTTGTTTGGCAAGCTGCTGTAAGTTTTCGATGATATTTTTAATAAAGTCCCAGACAAATTCATGATTTATTCGAAAAAAATTCGTGGAATTGATAAGATCAGATACGTCTTACACTCTCAATTCAAATATTGAAATTCTTGTACAACCGCGACAAATCCGGATCACCCCACTTTATTTCTTGGTGTCAAAATAAAAAAAGGTAGGGTATGTGGTATAAAAGTGGAGAATCTATTCTCTTTTTTCCTAAAAAAATCTTGGAGATTGTGTAATGCTTACTCTCAAACTATTTGTTTACACGGTAGTGATATTCTTTGTTTCTCTCTTTATCTTCGGATTCCTGTCTAATGATCCAGGACGTAATCCTGGACGTGAAGAATAAAAAATAAGGTTTTCTTTGCTTGATTTTAAACTGTTATTAGTAAGGTTTTATCTATTCCACTTCTTTAACTATTAATTTTTAACTATTAATAATAATAATAATAAAAAAAAAGAGCTCGCGATAAATTCGAAAGAAAATGCCAAGTCATCAATGAAAACGGAAAGAGAGGGATTCGAACCCTCGGTACGAAAAACTCGTACAACGGATTAGCAATCCGACGCTTTAGTCCACTCAGCCATCTCTCCTCTCAATTGAAAAAGGATAATACTATGTTACATTATAAAAAAAAAATAAGGCTTGAAAACGCCCGTCATAGTATATACTCTTATTTTTTGATTTCTTGATTTCGTCCGAAGGGGCTTTTTAGTTCCACGGCCCGGCCTGGTCAGTACTTAGCCGGGCCCGCCCTTTTGTTCCAACAAATCATAAATCAAAAGATTTATTAAATTTGAAAAAAAAAAAAAAAAAAAAAAATGAATAAAGAAAAAAAAATTGCTTGTTATTGCGATAAACAAAAAGAACTTTTTCAATTTCTATGATATATAATCAAATGGTATCGAATCAAAGTGCCATTTCTTTCTTAGTTAGTCCTTTTATTCCGGTTTAAATAAGAAAAAGGGAACTCTCGTTTCTTGACACAACCCATTTTTGTGTTATGGCTTAAGTTCGAGACAAAACCTCGGGCAAAAAAGCACTTGTTATTTAGTTATTAAAGTGAAATGAATCCCCTTTTCCTAATCTCATTAGGTCCTCTGATACAAAAGGTAAACGCTCTAGTTTTCATGATTCTTTTCTGATCTTTTGTTTTAGTTTTGATTAGGGTCGACAAAAGGTCCATTTATATACAATAATCGGATTGTAGCGGGTATAGTTTAGTGGTAAAAGTGTGATTCGTTCTATAACCCCTTATATAGTTAAAGGGTCTTTCGGTTTGATTAATATTCATTCCGAACAAAAACTTTAGTTCTTAAAAGGATTGAATCCTTTACCTCTCAATGAAAAATTCGAGGAAGAATATACATTCTCGTGATTTGTATCCAAGAATCAATTTAAAATTGAAAAATTGGATTATGAGATTACGAAACATAATTTTTTTTATTGGATCAATACTTCCAATTGAATGAGTATGAGTAAAGGACCCATGGATAAAGATAAAAAGTGTATTTCTAATCGTAACTAAATCTTCAATTTTTCATTTCTATAGGGGGAATTGAAGCAAAACAGCTATTAAACAATGTCTTTGGTTTACTAAAGACATCGATAAATTGTTTTAGCTCGGTGGAAACAAAATACTTTTCCTAAGGATTCTTTCAAATAGAAGTAGAGAACGAAGTAACTAGAAAGATTGTTAGAATATAAACCCCCTCCTTTCTATAGGGATCGTCTAGAAAGCGGGTTGTTCTGAATAGATTTAGACATAAAAGCTGACATAGACGTTATGGGTCGGATTTTTTTATTTCGTTCATGTCTGAATCTGGGAATTTATCCATCTTCCATAAAGGAGCTGAATGAAACCAAAGTTTCACGTTCAGTTTTGAATTAGAGACGTTAAAAATGATGAATCAACGTCGACTATAACCCCTAGCCTTCCAAGCTAACGATGCGGGTTCGATTCCCGCTACCCGCTTTTACTTTATCGTTATAATCTTTAATATTCTAAAAATGAAATATTTTTTTTTTTATTTTAATATTAAAAAAAAAAATGGAATGAATCGAATTAATGTAATACATCATTGACTTGAATACTAAATTCTTGGAA